AAGTGAGCCGGAGTTCGTAGGCTAAGTGAACGGGGAGCAACGGCTGATCGAAAAGCGAAGATAGGCGCATAGTTCAGTGATCTACAAGAGTGGTAGAGGTCCCGATCAGGTTGTTTTAACAAGCTAGTTAGGCCAGATAGGCTAAACTAGTAGTTCGTAGTTCCCCAGGCCAGCGGGGTAGGTGCTTAGCTTGTTAGGAACCGAAGGCTGTTTGCGTACTTGCTTGTTAATGTTAAAGAAAAGAATCCAATAAGGCGCAGTTACAGCTACATTGGATAGGGAAAGGGTTGAAGTTGCGAAATCAGGCATAGGGTGTACGAATAGCACTGATCGTAGACCATCCAGATGCTTATGGGGCAGAACAGACCGATTGATTAGTTCCCGTGATCGTAGATCCACTTTAGCTAATGCAACTCGGGAAGAAGCTGCTAAGATCCCATCGCTTACAAATGCTCCAGCGTGAAATAAAGACTTTTTTAGGTACAGGGATAAATTCGTACAATAGTGCGAGGACGGAAAAGAAAACGACCTTCTTTGACGCATGTTCTCCCAATAGTGCGAGTACTGACTTGTTCGTAGAAAAGAAGAGTCCTGACTAGTATACCGTCTGCTATTCTTACTAAATCTCAAGATTGAATTGGTAGTTGTACAATTGAACACGGTATGGGAACTATACAAATTGAACACGGTATGGGTAGGAGTCAAGTGGAACATAGAATTGTTTGTAGTCAAATTTAACATAGAATTTTTTATTGACAAGTTTGTGGGTATGTGGTTTTTGCATTTCGTTCAATAGGGGGAACACGAGACCTATAAAGAAAGGGGAATACAGATAAATTTTATATTTTGACGCATTAGTAGGATTCATTCTTTTCCTCTCCACAGATACCGAGATCTATCCTTAGATAGACGCACTAGAAAGTTGAACAGGAAAGTTGAGACTGGCTTGTTCATGAGGCTAGTTCAGGAATTAAGGTTTTCTAGTTTCAATCTATAAATACCGTTTAGCCCTCACTCGCCGGTGGGCTCACAACACTTGCTTTGTTGATTGAATCGATCGGGATGCCCTCGGGGGCATCCCTCCCTGTTGTTGTTGATTGAACAGTGGAGATTCTCATACTTGTTAGCTGACTTCTTGCTTCCTTCGTACATTAGCTGCACTAGACTGTTGAGCTATAGAGTTTAGACTGACTGACTCCATGGCACTAGTTAATAGCTATCATAGATCGTTCCGGCCAGTGATCATTTGGAAGATCACTGTCCTCCACTTGCCTAACTACAAGAGATTAGAAATCGTATCTCACCGTATTCGTTCCATTCGTTCGTCCTCACTCATGTAACTTGCCTAGCAGTTGTAAGAGCAGCAACAACAGCCAGGAAAGTCTAGCAACACTTGCTTAGAGGTCTAGCAGCACTGACCGGAAGTCCGGTAGTCCGGTCAAGACTTCTCTTGAGATCTGAGTTCCAAAGGTAGGTGAAGTAGGATTTCTCAAGACCAATGGGTGAAATAGCACCCTCCGATGAAAGAGTCCATCTCGCAAGCACTACGAAGGAAGGCAGGGACGAATCACTATCTCCGTGCAAGCAGACCTTCAAAGGACTTCGGCTAACCTGTGAATGAAAGCGAGAGGCACAGGCAGAAGTCAAGACCTCGGTCTTTCGCAAACCTATCCTATTCGCATTCCCTTCCCAGTCCACTTCATTCAAGAAAGTGGATTTTTACCTAATACCTTCAGCCAAATTCCACACTTTCAAAAGTAAAAGTCCATTCTGTAAAGACTTACAAGATAGGCATCGGACTCTAAGTCCAACTAGATTCTGGAAATAAATTTACTAATCGCAGTTTCAATTGACAAGATGCTTTTGCTCACCCTCAGTCAAACTGAATTCTGTCAATCTCACTACGAATAGAAGTCAGGCAGTTGATTGCCTTCGACCATACCGATTGAATTCCCCACTTTCTAATGCAATAGAATTGAGAACTCAAAGTACATTCCTATCCCTTAAGTTCCCTATTGAGTACCGATACCGCAAGAAATCCTTCTTTTGAAACCATCCCGCTAGTCAATCCTGCCATACTGTATTTGTACAATACCATATACGATTGAATTCCTTATCTCACTACGAAATATACCCAATTGAGTACCAAAGGAAGATCTAGCCTTGCTTGCAAGAGCTAGACAGCAAAACCATTCCTAGCCTTGCTTTCGAAAGAGCTTACATTTCAGGGAACATCTACTTGGATCAGAAAAAGATCGGGAGAACCAAAAATGTAGGAGAAAGAAGGAGTCCTTTTGCTCAAGCCTATAGGGTGATTTGCTAATGATATGCGTTTTGCTCGGGTCTTACTTTCCCCTCTCTCCAAACTCTACGAGAGCCCTTTAATTAGACCAATCCCTTAAGGTAAGGCCCCATGCGCTGGAGAGTTGCAATGGCTCGTATAGGAGCAGTCTTAGCATGTGCTATGCAGGCAGGATCCTAGCTAGTAGTAGCCATATCGATGAATCAACCAACCTATCTTCATCCCCTATGTCTGGACGACCGAACTAGCGGATGGGAGGCCTTACCTGGTGAACTGCCTTCCGGCTTTACGAGGACTCATTTTTGACTTCTCCTTTTAGGCAGTTCTCTCTCTGAGTTACGGCAAAAGTAGTTCGGTAAGCGGTGCAAGGTTCTCTTTTAAGTAATTACTGAGGATAGCACTCTATTTAAGTAAGCTCATCGCTCTATCAAGGAAGTTAGGAGCTTAAGAAAAAGTTCAAAGTAAGCAAGGTTGTCAGCGAGTAAGGAAAAGAAAAGGTAGGCTTAGAACCAGTATACCCTATCTTGTATCCAGTAGTTAGTCAGCCTATGAAAAGAATGCTTTGGAATTGTATAAGAGCTGGCAGTGATGCGAGGACTCTCAGGGACCTACTTAAGTCTACGATCACTCGGATAGGACCAAACCTTTTATTCCCCGGTTATGTCTCAAACCACCGGCAACGGGTTGAGCTCCTACGATCACACCTTCTCTTGCAAACATAGCACTGGATGGAAGGTATGCTTCACCGACCTCGTTTAACACCATGCTTCCTCCGAAGCTTTCATCTGAGTAGTCACTACGCCCTACCCTATCGCTGAGTCTTTGGAAGTGGTTTCACTCCTTTATAGGTCGGAACTCTGGAACCTAAAGACTTTCTCAATCAGACAGGATAGATGGATTGAGTGCGCGTTGCCTTGATTTGAGGTGAACTCCTTTTCCTCTTCTTCCGGACCGGACCCTTCCATGTGAGAAGCAGGAAGTCGAGTTATTGATGAATGAGAATCTAATGTCTTATTAAACCTTTAGGAGCGATCTGTTCATCCAACTCGTAATTTCGTAAGAGAAGAGAAAGCCTTTTCTGCAAAAGCGGAAGAAGAGTACGTTTCTAAGTCAATCTATCTTCCGAGAGCCAATCGAGAAAACGGAAAGCGCGCTCGCGCGCTCCGGCTTTCGAGCCTCCGCTTGCTCCTCCGAGAATCTCTCTTCATAGACATTCTTTCTCTTTTTGGCTCAGCAAAAGAGTAAGCCGTCGATGTCAACTTTCTTCAGGTGACCAATCCAGGATCATCTTCGTTAGTGTTCTTTCCCTTTCTTTCCGTTGGTCAACAACCAACAAAAGTTATCTTGGCTACAAAAATTCTTTACTCAGTTAGAGTAAGAGAATAAGAACTACAACATAAACAATCAAGGGATGACCTGGGAACGTATTATATGGGGTAAGGAACTTAGTTTAGCGTCGACAACGCAAGACGTCGGCATACTAGAGGGTATCCCCCTCTATCAAATGCAAAATGTGGGGGGAATACTGCATCCTAATAAAATAGAGTCCTCTACTGTTTGCATCCATAGTGAGTTTTTGGACCCAGCGACAAATTTCTCATTGACCCGTTTAAATCATTTCTTAATCAATATGAAACATGATTTTTTCGACGGCGTCCCTCAAACGAACTCTATTAAAACTCTGCAACGGGAATTAGACGAAAGTAAAGAAGAATCATTCAAGTCTGTACTGGATTCTATATATAATAGGGAGCTCGATAATTTAGCTGATTGGTATAATTCTTGGTTCCTTAATCCATATGGGGAACCCTGCCATATGGATTTTCGCCAATGGTACGAAATTTTGTGTAATGACAAGTCTCTTGAAGTTCTTTCGATTACGCCCAACAGCCCACTTGAGCAATTTTCCATTCTCCCATTGATTCCTATGAAGATAGGAAACTTGTATTTCTCATTCACAAATTCATCTTTGTTTATGCTGCTAACTCTCAGTTTAGTCCTACTTCTGATTCATTTTGTTACTAAAAAAGGAGGAGGAAACTTAGTACCAAATGCTTGGCAATCCTTGGTAGAGCTTATTTATGATTTCGTGCTGAACCTGGTAAATGAACAAATAGGTGGTCTTTCCGGAAATGTTAAACAAAAGTTTTTCCCTTGCATCTTGGTCACTTTTACTTTTTTGTTATTTTGTAATCTTCAGGGTATGATACCTTATAGCTTCACAGTTACAAGTCATTTTCTCATTACTTTAGGTCTCTCATTTTCTCTTTTTATTGGCATTACTATAGTGGGATTTCAAAGAAATGGGCTTCATTTTTTAAGCTTCTTATTACCCGCAGGAGTCCCACTGCCGTTAGCACCCTTTTTAGTACTCCTTGAGCTAATTTCTTATTGTTTTCGCGCATTAAGCTTAGGAATACGTTTATTTGCTAATATGATGGCCGGTCATAGTTTAGTAAAGATTTTAAGTGGGTTCGCTTGGACTATGCTATGTATGAATGATATTTTGTATTTTATAGGGGATCTTGGTCCTTTATTTATAGTTCTTGCATTAACTGGTCTGGAATTAGGTGTAGCTATATTACAAGCTTATGTTTTTACGATCTTAATCTGTATTTACTTGAATGATGCTATAAATCTCCATTAAAGTGGTTATTTATTTATAATTGAACAAAAGCGAGGAGGCGAAGCCGCTTTACCGAATTGTAGAGGTGAAGGAAAGGGAAGACCTCGATAAGGAAGAAGAACAAGAGCTACATCGGCAGGACTCTCTGCAAGTGGAAGGTCGCATAGGGGCTCTCGGGAAGCTCTTTCCTTTATACCAGAAGGAAGATGGTCGAGGAGATCAGTAGCTAGAAAGCTCCTTTGGGAGAGCAAGGTAGCAAAAAGTATATTACAAAGTACATCACTATTAAGTCGACTACAGTAGTATCATGAGCATCTAACTACATCCCCAAGCTTCAAGAGGAACCAAGGAGAAGAATACTCTGTAGTAGCAGCAGCAGTGGCCGAGCATCAGTCATCAAGTGAATCAGTAGATGCCCGCGCACGTGAGCAGCAATCACTCCATTGCAGCAAGACAAAAGTAGCATATGTCACATGGTAGATCATATCCAAGCAGAGGTGCACAAGAACGAGCCATTACGCACCAAAGACTTGCTTGCGGTTGTCAAGGGAAAAGCTCCAGGAAAGCAAGCTATAATTGAAAAATGTCCCAAAATCAGTCCTCGCGGGCTAGGCAGTAAAGCAGGCGGATCAGAGCTTCAGTCTGAATACGGTCTTTCGGAAAGGCTTTGAGTTGATTCAAGTCAAGCAAAGCAAATAGGTTAGCAAGAAGTCGAGCAATCAAAGGCCAGGGCCAAGGACTGGGTGAGGCGGGGGTAGGAGAAAACTTCTTCTTATTAAAGTGGAAGTGGCTCCTCTTATATTAGAAGGGTAAGGACTTGAATATGATTCCGACAGTTAAGGAGAAAGGGGTAGTTGCAGTTTCAACTCGAAAGAATGTATTTCGCCCTACAAACTAAGTAAAGGGGGGACTCACTTCGATTACAGGAAGGGAAAGGCGTAAGGAAGCTGCTGAATGATAGCTAGATAGCCCTATTGCGTAGGGGGGAGGGGAGCTTGACGAAGATCTCTAATTCATTTACGGGAACGAATCAATAAAGAAGATCGAAGCCTTAGCCGATAGGGCCGAAGTCAGCAATGAGGGAGTGAGGGTCAGTAAAGTCAGGAAAGCATAGATAGATTCGACCGTTAAGAAGAGGGAAAGCCTTACTCAAGTGAAGAAGATTTGGCTCAATAAAGATAGGAAAGCTTTAGCTTGGCTCGATATAGAGCGAGGAAAGTTTTGAGAAGGGAGGAAAATTTCTTTTTCTTACTGATTCCCCTTTCTTTTATTGAGCTCCATGCCCATTATTCATTAAGCAACGGAAACCTCTTATCGCACAACCAGCAATCAAACATGTCTTATACGGCCTAGATTCCTTAGTCACAAACCGCCGGAAATCAATCTTTTGGGGAATGCCCTATAGATCATCAAAGAATAGGTTTTGCTTTAGGGAGAGAAGCTGTTTCGTTGGATCAAGAATTCAATTCCGAAACAGGTGGAGTAGCCTTCGGTAGGGGGAAGTCGCTTGCCTCCATATTTATATAACTCTCTTGCTCTGGTTATCCATTTTCTAGGTCGATTGCGAAGAAGATGTTTTTGAAGAAGCGAGGGATTCAACAGCTTCAAAAGAAGCAACAGAAAAGGGGTTGCAGAAAGAAATCGTTTACACAAAAGGTCAGCTAAAGCCGAAGAAGCTACAGTTGGAGCCGGAGGCTAAGAATACGAAACGAGTACTGTAAGAGAGAGGAGTTACCTTCCGAATAAGAGTACCTACTACTGCCCACCAGCTTCCGCTTTTAATCCCTATTATATTGCTTGGTGGACTCCCTTCCTGTTACTCCCCCGCCACCTCCCTATAAATCCAACCACGTGCTGCTCTCCGACAGCCGCTCCCGCCGCTAAAGACATTGTTGCTGCTCCAGCACTACCTATTCATGAATGTATCACCTTCTCTAACATATAATTGAGACTGCCCTCACGTGTAGCTCTCTCTACCATTGATTGTCCTTCTTTACTCCGAACATGCGCTATTAGATAGAGATCCTATTTGTTAGTTGGAGTCGATGGCGCCACGGAATATGTCTCACTCCATCCGTCCCATCATACCCGGAATCAATCCTTCAATCAATTCCCATCCTGAATTCCCTTTTTCTTTTTCCTCCAACACCTAAATCGCTGGCACTTTAGATCTATCCTAAAAGAAAGAATTGACTTACCTTGCTGCTTTGATTGGGACTTTGCTTCTCTAAAGATATTTTCCCGGGGGGAATACCTAAAGAGAAAGTTTAGAGTTCTTACTTCGTTGCTTCACTCTCCTAGGAAGGACTTTCCCTCTCTTCTTTGCAACAAGTTTCGGAACCTAAGTCAGAGAGATGAGATCTCATTGCTAGTCTTCTTAGATTAGATAGTATGGACCTGCTTGTGCCAATAGCAAAACCAGATCGTTGCCTTTCTCAATGCATGTTTTTCTTACTTTCATTTCTATTGTAAACTGTTGTCAACGGCTCGCTCAAAGGAAAATCTAACAAGCCAATGTTTGCGTTCGGGCGAGTGCATAGCCATCGATCTCGAGTGATCCCAGTCTATGATCTAGAGTCCCTAAGAAATTACTGTAAGATGTGAATGATGCTTTTTCTTTTTTACTTTCTTTCGCTTGCTAAAATCGATAAAAGGGCTTTTCTTGCGGTTCAAGATCACGCTGAACAGCAAAGGAATCACAGCAATCAAGCTCGCTTCTTTTTGAGTTATCCAATTAATTGAACCAAGCTGGACAAAAGCAAAGAGCTAGTATGAGTCTCCTGCTCTTAAAAGGTGTGGATTAGCTGCTCCGACCTTGAATCGTATCTCGGCCTGTTAACGATGCTAGTAACTCAAATCTAGGACTAGGAAGAAGAGCCAGGAAGAGACCTCTTTCTTGTTCTGTTGTTCGAGGAATTGCTTCAAGGGAAGAAAAGGAAGCTGGGAAGCTAGCTATTGAGTTTCCAACTTTTGGGCGGATAGCATTAATAAGATTAAGTTAGACCGATTCTTCGAATTAGGAATTCGAGACATTGATTATAGCGACTTCTGATAGCAATTCACTAGTGCCAAAGAGCGGGTATCGAGAATCAATAGGGGAACAGCTAGAAAAGGGAAGAAATCCGCCTATACTGGAGGGTTCTGCGTTCGAGTTCATCTCGGTTCTTGTTTGAGATTCTAGTAGCGACAGCTGTACTTTCCATTCCAGATTTCCTATCCAATGAACGACTGACGGTTCTTTGATGCTGTCTTAGTAACAGAAAACTCGCTTTCCGGCAGCCTTCCATCCCGGCTAAGAAACCCCTCGAAGAGTGGCTGAGACTAGTCCTACCTGTTCTTCGGTCGAGTTACATAAAGTCAACCCCCGATTGTCGATAATGACATGTGAGAAATGCGGTGATATCCGCTGCCAGCGCCCCATTGATTTCCATCCCGATGTACATCTTTTCTTGTTTTTTCAACCGCATAGAGGTTGGGGAGTTGCTCCTGCCAAACAAGAAGGAAAAAGCGAAATCAACTGCACTTTACTTTTTCGGATAGGTTTTCCTCTATAACTCTACCGGATGCTTGTACCGATCGTGCGAAAGTACCAAGCTAATATTGATAGGTCGCTAAGGAGAAACCCCTCAAAACCCCAACAAAGCGGACCAAAGGCCAAATCGGGAGAGAAGTTCCAACTAGTAATCATCTCATTTCCTATCGGCATTGTCAGAAGCTCAGTTCCTTTTCATCACAGGACAAGATCCGAGCAGAATCAGAGGACAATCGAACAGCTACAAGCTAAGATGAAGAGTCTAAGTGACGAGCCCATCTCTCTACCTCCTGTAAGGCCTCGACGCTCACCCACCACACCCCATAACACGACAAAGTCATTGCCACCACAAATAAAAAAAGTTGCCAATCCTCCCTTGCACGACCCCAGAGAGTCTTTAACAGCCCAAAAAAGAAATCCAAGAAGTCGTCTTTCATTTTGTTTGCGTCATTCTTTGTCTGCTCCCCCCAAAAAAAGACATTCTTGCTCGTCTTCCCCGGTCTTTCGACAACGGGTTCAAAACACTCTTTCTAGCAGACTCGTCAGCGGCTGACTCTTCCTTCTTATTGCATGAATCCCAAACCCGCCATTTTCTTCTTCTTTTTTTTTTTCTTTTTGTCTGTCTGTGTGATCTAGTCATGCAGTGGTAAAGGAGAGCGTCAAAGTTGCCCGAAAATGGGAATGGTAGTGAAATCCGTTGTCAATGGATTCTGTGATCGAATGTCCTTGTTTAGGAGTGAATGAGCTAGAAAAGAAATCTAGCCTTACTTGCGGGGCCGGTTAAAGCAATTCCCCTTATCTGATTAGATCTTAACTGATAACTAAAGATTTCCTTTATTTATATTTAATGTAATGCAGCAGCCATCTATTCTGGTGTGCAGAGCTAGACAGAAGGTTTCTTAAGACATCGCTTTCATACTCCACTCTCTAGTTCACTGATTGATCCTTCCGCTTCTGTAAGAGAGGCTAAAAGGTGTGAACGAAGAAAGCTTCTTTTGGCTTTTAGGCAAGGCGTCACACCCACTTCTTCTTTCTCCCGTCAAAAGAAAGCAGCCGCCCGATAGCGACTTCTTATCGTTATGTTCTTCCTCCTTCTTCTTGTCATCCCGTGGTCCATGAGATAGCACAGCTTTAGGTGTTATAGGATTCACCAGCGGAGTGCTTGGGCTTTTTTATGAAAAATGGCCACTGCCTTCTGTGTTAAGACTGAATTTTATTCCGCGAAAGCTTCTTCTCCAGATTCCACAAGAAAGGGTTCGGATCATTAGGCTTTGCCCAACCTCCCCTCAGGGATCGCGGAGTCAGGTAGATCAACTACTTGTACATATCTTCTGGCAAAAGAATATCCCCTCACTCCAACTCATACCCATCCCGAGGTCTTAGCCGAGACTTGGCTTTACGCCCTTTGGTCTTTCTTTTCTCATTTTAGTAAAAAAAGAGGCCTCCGGGCAAGGCTATCTTTCCTTTAAATGATTGAAATGCATTCCTCTCTCTTGTTTTCAGCGAACGGATAAAGCCCAGGATGGGAAGTCGCATCTCTTTCGGAGTTGAATCGGGAATCCTACTCTAAATAATAATCTAATCACGGGCTCTCAGGTGGCAAAGGTCTTCCTTACCTGACCAGTCATCCATGCAGCTCCTAACAGAAAAGGTAGTCTACTTGACTCTGAAAAAAAGAAGGCTTGGCTTACTCTTTCAACCAACAGCTAAGGCCGATAGAAGGCCTTAAACCCAAGTTCTAACACCAGAGCTACAGGTCCGGTCTGAGGGTAGTTAAAACGGATAAAAGAACCGATTAAGTCTGTGTTCAGTGATTCCCCCCCTAAGGGTATGAGTTCACTCAGCTTCACCTACTAAAAAGAAGAAAGGATAGAAATGACTCTTTCAAGCAATAGCTAAGTGGAAATATATCCTTTTTCTAATCCAGTTACATTGCTCCAGCACGGGTTCCCTAGCAGGGGGTAAGCAAGTCTATCTGGATGTTCCCTCCGGGGAAGAGCTTGAAGAGGGGTCATTTCCTAGTCTTATCTATTTGTTCAGGTTGAGAAATCACTGGTTCAGAAATTACTACGGTGATAAGAGAAACTGAATACCGGTATGCTCTGGAGCCCGTTACCACTACCCCAAACTAGAGAAATGTTGCACTAACGGCACAGAGAGGTTGTTTTCAAGACAAGACTTGGAGTTATGGTTAACTTGCTTGGTGGGCGTTGGACGAGCGCCCTGCGATAGCTTGTCTGTAGGGGGGTGACTCCCTACATTCGGGAAATACCTGTGAAGCAAGCATTTTTCCCATACCAGAGGGGTTCAGATAAGACGGCTATGTTATTGAGGGTCACCCGTGAAACGGTGTTAAATTAGGCCTGCATGCCGCTAGTATGGTCACCAACCCTCGGGGGATTATCAACCGATCTTCCCCCACGCTGTGAAGCGAGGCTGGCTCCATACCCTTTTGTCGATTTGCGCTCATCTAGGTCACCCCCCAATCAGTATCACTCTAACCTACTAGGCGCAAATCCTTACCCTGATAACATAGCATGTAATCTGCTGTTCCTTTCAGGTACCTCAATATCCTACCATCTTCCAGCAGGTCCTGGGTTCGTCTGAAAACAGCTGAAAGCCCAAGAGCCTAAGAAATGGCCGTGTACACATCATAGCATACATCAGGCTTCTGACTGTGCTGGAATAGGGAACTCTTGACATCTTCTCTCTTTCTTCTGGGGTCTTAGGACCCATATCAAGGCTTAGGCCCACATTCTTTTCCACAGGAGTCTCTATAGGTTTACAATTGCGTATTTAGTATCGTTCAAGCATCTTCTTGATGTAAGTCTCTTGAGACAAACTAAGAAGTCTCTTAGATCGATCTCTGACGATCTTGACACCAAGCACATAGCTAGCCTCACCCATGTCCTTCATCTCAAAGTTGGAGGACAACTACTGATTAGTGGAATTTTTCAATTCCTTGTCATTTCCAGCCAGTAGTATGTCGTCAACATACAAAGAAAGGATCACGAAACTACCTTTTTACCCTTTCACATAAACACAATAGGCCTCCTCCACCATCGTAAACCCATCTGCTAAGATGGCTCGATGAAATCTAAGGTACCATTGCCTGGACGCCCGCTTTAAGCCATAGATTTATCCTTTGAGCTTGCATACTTTGCGCTCCTGTCCATCAGAACCACAAAGCCGACGGGTTGGTCCATATAGATCTCTTCATCAAGATCCCCATTAAGAAATGAAGTTTGAACATTTGGTAGAGCTCTAGATCCATATGTGCGAGAATGGCTAGAATGAGCCTAATCGAGACGAGTCTAAGAACTGGAGGGAATGTATCCTCATAATCGATTCCCTCCTTTAAAGCCCTTAGCCACAAGGCGAGCCTTATACCTTTCAATAGATCCGTCCACCTTGCGTTTAATCTTAAGAACCCATTTCTTACTGATTGTCTGAGGTTCTGGCGGAAGGTCAATCAAGTCCCAGACTTTCTTTTCTTTCATCGACTCCATCTCGTCCTGCATTGCTTGAATCCACTCCCTAGCAGCAGGCCTTGCGAGAGCCTCTTAAACAGTCTTCGGCTCCTCTTCATCTACCGGAGCTAGCATGAAGGCCTCTCCCTCAATCTCAAATCGACGACGAGGGATTCTACCACGCTCACTTTTACGTAGCTTAACTTCTTCTTGATCCTGCTCCATTGGAGTTGGTTCATTCAGTGTGTCGCTCCCACTTGCCCCAGGAGGCTGAGGAATGACTTCCTCTTCCTCAACTGGTTGATTAGGTGCTCCAAGATCTGGATCTTCGATTTCATAAAACTGGAAGTCTTTAGTAACCTCGCCTCTGCTAGCAAAATCCTCCTTTAAGAAGGTGACATCTCCTGACTAAATTTCTCTCACACTTCCGTCAGCTTCTTCACCAATGAACACATATAGCCCTTGGAATGCTCAGGATCTTTTATAAAGAAAAACTTTTTCCTCCTTGACCTAACTTCCCATGCTTATGAGAAGGAGTGTGAACGTAAGCTTAAGCTGCCGAAACCTATG